GCGATATGGAAATGGATCGAGTAATCTCTTCCTTTATCCAAGAAAAAAGAGTATTTATAGTTTGCATGGTCCAATCATTGGTATCGAAAATTTATACAATAAAATTAGGTAGGTCCCTAGTCTAGTATAGTTCCCTATCTATGATTCTGCTATTTACTAAAAAAATATTAATGGAATATAGGAAGAATTCCTTGTAGGAGTAGAAAGAATAAGTACAATTTTGAATGTTTTGCTTATGTACAAAGTAACAACCATTATAATTTGATCAGTGAATCATTTTTCAGTCATTCATTGAATGATAAATCACTACAAGTGAGGGAGATACACGATTTAAATAACGGAAGATCAAATATTTTAAAATTGTATCTAGAATGACCGGAAAAGTGGAAACAAGACCGGATATAATTTGATCGTTATAAGCAAATCCAAAATCTTTGTATAAAGAGCCAATCATTAGTTCCCAACCGTGGGGCGAATGGAATCCTATACATAAATCAGTTAATAAAAGAATTGAAAAAGCTTTTATTGTGTCGCTTAAGTTATATAGGAATTCTTGAACCCAAGAGTTAAGAATAACAAGTTTTTCATTACCTAAAACAGAATAACCACTTAGAATAACGAAACAGATTATATTTGTCGAGAAATTCAAAATCGTATGGATACAATCCCCATTGTGTATCTTGATCAATTGGATCGTTTCTTTGTAGATTCCGATACGAAGCTTTTCTAGATGTGTTTCCGGGTATTCCTTTATCATTTCGTCCAAGAGGAAGAGTTCCTCTAATTCTATGAATTTTTTTAGAATACTCTTTTCTTGAATGATATTCAAGAAAATTTCGGATTCCATAGTATCCCACCAATTAGTAACCCAAGATTCCAGACTTTTAGTAAATGAGAGAGAAATCCACCAGGGCAAAAATACTATAGATGCAAAATATAGTAGGGGAATGAATGCTTTCTTTTTTGCCATTTTTTCGTCTTTGAATTTTTAATGAACTCACCTCATTCGTCGACTCCATACGATACTAACTAATATTCATATCAAGGATAAGTTCTATTACAAGTCATCGAGCCCATGAATTTATTCCCTGTTTTTTTTCTGTATGATTCAGTGGTTAGTACTTGAATTTAGAAATAATACAGAGATGGAATAAGAAAGAGTCCACTTTTTTGAAAAAAAAAAGCCTTCACTCTTTTCAATTCATTTTCAAAATACTTCAATTGGTACACGCAAGAAATAAGCCAATTCAGCAGCTTTTTGCTCAATTTCTCGTGGAGTCAAATTCTCATCAGTACGAGTCAGGGGAATAGCCCCATGGCCTCTGACAGATCTCCTAGCCCACGTGTGGTCTGGCGACCACCGAGATGTGTACTAAGAGAGCTGAATCGTCGGACTCCATACGATACTAACTAATATTCATATCAAGGATAAGTTCTATTACAAGTCATCGAGCCCATGAATTTATTCCCTGTTTTTTTTCTGTATGATTCAGTGGTTAGTACTTGAATTTAGAAATAATACAGAGATGGAATAAGAAAGAGTCCACTTTTTTGAAAAAAAAAAGCCTTCACTCTTTTCAATTCATTTTCAAAATACTTCAATTGGTACACGCAAGAAATAAGCCAATTCAGCAGCTTTTTGCTCAATTTCTCGTGGAGTCAAATTCTCATCAGTACGAGTCAGGGGAATAGCCCCATGGCCTCTGATTTCCATATAAAGGACACGACGAGCATAAATACCCTCTTTAACTTCTATTCTGATGGACTGGATGTCTTTCATAAGGAATTGGAGTAAGATCCGACGATTTTTTCCAGGAAATCCCCAACGAAAAATACACACTATTCCTTCTTTTCTATCGAATCGATCATAACCACTACCTACATTCCATGAAATTGTGCACCACAAATAGGAGCTAATAAAGAGACCCGCAATCCCGTAGAAAGACATCACGATCCCCTGTGGAAAAAAAATGATTTGTGTAGACGGAAATAAAGATATAAAATTCCTACCAAGATAACTGGAAATTCCAACTAATAAAAACCCTAATGAACCTAAAAAAAGGATAAAGGCCCAGCAGAAATTACTTGTTTTTCGAGACCCCGCTATAAGTTCTATCCATATATGTTCTGATCGCCAATTCATACTAGATCTAGTTGCATTTTATTGAAATTGAGAGAATAACCCAAATGAATTTGACTTTTTTTTTGTGTTTCCGAAGTAACTCTCATCAACTAGCACTATTTCGATGTGCACTTTTAGGAGTAATTCATCGAATTTCTTAGACCCAAAATAATAAGATCCACTTCGTATGATTCCCTATAGATATCTACATATGGATACATTTACTTTACATTTCAGACATTCGCCCCAATCCCGATTTTGTTTCAAATAGCTATAATTCATTTATGTATATATCATGTTTACGCATGCATAATAGCTTATGTTCAGGGGAAACTGAATCACATATTTGATTCTAAGAAATCAATATATGTATTATGA